GAAAAGACGAAATGACTTGCTCGGTTCGCTTGGATCGACTTATCCCTTTGGCATACTAATTTACATTAGCCTCGATATGCTTAAAAGTGAGTGCCTTTGTACCTAACTCAGGCCTGTGTAGTGGGTGGGTAGACAAGGCAGTCAAAGTAGGACTCGCTTGTTTCGTCCGTTCGGCTCGTACAGTTCTTGCTTTCAAGGCTCAAGTGGGCCGCTTAGGTTTTTAGGGGATAGGCAGGGCAGGACTTGCACTTAAAAAAAAAGTAGGCCCGACTTCGCGCCCCTCAGTCCAAGACGGACGCAGAGCTCTCACCTAGGTAACAATCTCGCGTGGGTAAGAAGAAAGCATCAAAGCTAGGCGTTTCATTCAAAAAGGCGCAGAACGGTGCAGGAGATGGAACAGTAGCTAGAGCTGGTTCCGGATCAGGCAACAGTGGTTTCAACCGGAGAAGGAGCAATTAGAGCACTCTAGTTCCCGTCCTATACTATAGTTCTCGTCCTGCCTTCCCAACAGGACAGACAGGTTTGCTATTCGACTGTCGGAGGTTCGAAATGAATGGGGAGAGAGAAGGTTGAAGTATACGTCACGTTGCAATACGGATAATATAAAGAGTGACGCCTTTCAAGTAAAGATGATCTTTCTCGTTGACGAATCAACCGGGAGGAAGGAATAGACTCGTACCTTCAAGGCGCACCTTTGCTTCAGTGGAAAGAGAATTGGCAATCACTGGGGAACGGAATTGGAGTAGCTTTCAACTCAGCTTTCCGCTCAACCTCAGGCTAAATAACCTGATATTGATGACAGCCGACCCTTCGCAGAAGGAAATCCTCCAGCAATTTATCTGGATTTGCCTCCCCCAGAACCAATAGCCTACGAGCCGGCTTAGACTGACGGGTACGAGGGGATAGACCATAAGAAAGGAAATCCACTTTATAGCGTGAGGGGGCGGAAAAAAGTCGTAACGTAATAAGAAGTAGGTTATGAGAAGCAGGCATGTAACCCTAGACTGCATCACCTACTCGCTCAGGAAAGTCAGAAGGGAAGGCATATCCGATCAGTCCTAGTCCTAAGGCGCTGTAGGAGCTTACCTTTGGTTCGGGAGCCCAATCCGCGCCTAGGTTCTTCGTCCTCTCATTTGGAAAGGCAAGCAAGCAAGTCAGGCCTTTCTTGATTGAATAGGCTTCAACCGTCCCTAGGTCTGAAAGCTAGTCTGAAAAAAGAGAGGTCATCCAAGAGATAGGAATAGGAGAGCCACCGAGTCCTCGTGTAGCAGAAGTTCGTTCCCCCGCCGAAGAAAGAGGTGGAGTCCTGAGGCGATTGCGGTAAATCGTCTTGTTTAGAAGGAGGGCTCTCCTTTTTACGGAAATTTCCCGGGGATTGACTCTTATATGGTATACGCCCACGCTACGTCTTTGAAACTACCTATGCTTCCTGGAGACAATACGATAGCTTAACAGTCTCGGGCTTCTTCCTTATTCAATTCACAGATAAATAGCATGGATGAAATGCCAGAAGTAAAGGAGAAGTAGCGGAGAAAGAACTCACACTAAACCTAGCGAGAAAAAATCATCGTATTTAGGACACGACTGCGGTCTCTTTCTGAAAGGTTGCTTCAAGCTACCGCTTCTCCTGCTAGACCCGGGTCCTCTGCCTACGCTTCAGATCGCCTATAGCTTTTAGAGCTTTTAGAAAGAAAGCGCTACAGCACCCTATTTCGAACAAAGCTAGAAGCCCGGGCAAAGAAGCTCTTTCGGCCAAAGTGGAAAGCCTAACCCAACCGTCACGGATGATGCTTACCAAGAGCTGGAGCAGCACTTTCTAACAGCCACTTCTGACTTCCCTCCCTCCAGGAACAGCACTCGCGGACTTATTGTTTAAACAAAGCATCTTTCCTTGCAACTGATTACATGTGAGGAGCCTCCCTATCTTTGCTTTGTTTGGATTGACCAAGGACGTAGCACCTTTTGATGAGAGATATGAACATCGAGAAAACTAGTATTTTCTGAATTATATGAAGCCGGTAAGCAAACAGCAAATCCGTGGGTATTTGAACCCGGTAAAAAAGTAGAATATGGAAGAACGGGAGATCCTTTTGAGCAGCCTGTTATAATAGGAAAGCCTTATATCTTGAAATTAATTCATCAAGTTGCTGATATGATAAAATACATGGACGTTCCAGCGGGCATTATGCACTTGTTACACAACAACCCCTTAGAGGAAGGGCCAAACAAGGGGGACAACGGGTAGGAGAAATGGAGGTTTGGGCTCTAGAGGGATTTGGTGTTTCTCTTACAAGAGATGCTTACTTATAAATCTGATCATATTAGAGCTCGCCAAGAAGTGCTTGGTACTACAATCAGTGGACGAACAATACCTAAACCTGAGGATGCTCCAGATTCTTTTCGAGTTGTTTTTCATTTCTTTTCTGATTCCTCTCAATGAAATTTGCCATGTTGCACTAAGTTACTTAAGGTTTTAAGGAAAAAAAGGAGGTAATGCTAGACCCTTAACCCCAAAGGAGACTACTTCTAGAACATAAAAGTGAGGGAGGCTACTTGCTTTGCTTTTAGGAGGGTAGAAATTCTTTTCTTCCGAATTCGGAAGATTGAAGGAAGTCAATGATTCGGATATTTGGCTGACCGAAGGGAAGAGACTTCTCGCGTTTTACCCGGGTGACACTCAAGCATTTCCACTAAGCAAGTCACTCGGAAAAGAAGAAAGTTCATTCCACCTATGTACGAAAGTGGTCTTTTTTTTCTTGATCCTGACATCCAAACCTTCTCTTTACCGGTAGCATGAATAAGAAGAGAGAGAAGATGTCGCAGATCAGCTGTTAGGAAGAAGAGTTTTGTTTTCGGTAAGTAGAGCGAGTCTAGGGTTCTAATCCATTCAGCCTTGTCATGGCTGGTCACGGTTAGAATTCAAAAAGGTGGGTAGAGATGAAGGCGTGCCTTGGGCGTCGGGGCTAAGAGAGTGATCGAAAGATCTCCCTTGGTACGCGACGTTCTTGCGAGCGAACTCCCGAACGACAGGTAGAAAAGGGCGGCCTCGAGAAAGGGAAGCAGGAACAGCTATATCTTATGAAAAGAAATTACCAGCCACACAAAAGACTGATTTTCTTTCAAGGCTTGAGACGAGTTTCTAGAGTAGATAGACTAGAGAAGGGGAAGCAGAAGAGCCGAAATTTGATTAAAATGAAATAAAAAGTAAGCGCGTATGTCGCTGGGCTTGATTGCTTTCACAAGCGTGTTCTTTCCTAGGATTCTTTCCCGCCTTCCTTTTCAATAGGAAAATGGATGGCACCGCGCCGGCCTTTATTGCTCTTTGCTCTTTGAAGGACTTTCCTTCCCTGTTCCAGTTAAGGATAAGAGAAGGACTGCCGGTTTTTATTCCTCTTCCCATTCCCAGTTATATAAATGAAAGAATTTAGGCATATGGATAATGTGGAGTTTGAGGAGTCATTTCTACCATTTATGAGAGCCGGGAACAGCCGAGAAATTCCTCGATGCCCGCTCATCAAGTTCCCTCTAAAGGGTTGTCTGAGGGTTTCACCTCGAATCAATTCAAGGAACCTCATCGATAAGATTGTCAAGAGCCAAGGAGAAGCTGGGGCACTTACAATAAGAATTTTTTGAGAAAAAATCTCTCCGTTGACAGTCAGACTTGGTTTCTACCAATTATTGGCACTGGAAACCAACTGACCGAGTCTTCCAACCGGACAAAGAAACGAGTCATCCACTTCACCGAATTCACTCCTTGGGAACTCTTCGACACCTAGTCCAAGATGGCTTAGGGCTGCGAAATGGACGCCAACTGAGACCGAAACGAACGCCTTCCGTTCCGGAGGCTTTTTGACGAAGGAAATGCTTTACCTAATATTCTTACTCCACCCACCAACTTTCAAAACGATATTTTAAATGGAAGACAATTCTCTTAAATATGAAAATAGACTCTTTCTTATTTCGAAAATTCTCTTCGATTCTACCGAATTCGCATCAGAAAGAGAGGCTTTGGCCCAGCCATAATGAGATCAATCACGAGTCTTCGCTACAATTCCTAAGTCGTAGCTTGGAAGGTGACCAGAAATGGAACGTATGACCCATATGATCCCGGATCTAGAAATGAGGCTAGAGCGTGAATCCTCCACTTGGAGATTGGCTTTATCGGGGAATATTTCAGCCTGTGTCGACCCCTATTTGATAATCGATGGGACAAGAATCACAGGAATGAATTCCCAGGAGTCTCCTTTGAAGCAGACGCCGAAACAAAGGCTCCAAAATCAGTTATTTCAGGGGCATAATAAGCCGTTGAGTCGGGGAATTGATCTTTCGACTTCAATAGGTTCCGGCTCGGCGTGAGCTTCGGAAGAGGAGTTCACTACTAAAGAAGTGCAAATTAGGCTCACCTGATGTTGTCCTTTTTGATACACCTTCAGGGCCGGTTTTCCCTATCTATTGATAGTTGTATACCCAACCTTTCCCTTGCTGTCCTAACCGAACCAGGCTCGGCCTAACCCACCAGCCTTCTCGTGTTAATACACTCACGGATGAAATATCATACATATGCAGAGAAAGGCTTCCTTTGCGCATAGCGGAGTTGAAGGTCAAAACAAGGCCTTGATCACTAGAAACGTCCAAACCAATGGTTTCGGGAAGCTCTATTTAGATATCTTATTTTCGAGGACATCCATCCAATACATTTCGATACACCGTATGATAGACTCTATTAACTCAAACTTACGAGTAGGGTCTCACATGGCTTAGAACAACAATTTTTTCGTAGCATATCAGCATGCCAGGAATTTTGCAAGAGCAAATGGAGAGCGAAAACGGAGCACGAAACCAATTTCGATATGAATAAGATGGAGAAGAAAGCTCCTGCTTTGAGGTAGCACTTGATGAGGGTGGTTCGGGTGGGGCCTCTTCGCAAGGAGGGGAGTCTAGTTTCTTTTTCAATTCCACCGGGGAGGGAAACTAAAAAAGATTCAACTGAGGATGATTCGCCAACAGGTAATGAAATTACATATGAATATTCTACATCTGACTTTACAACAGATTTTGCTTCAACAACAGATGCTGATGCGCCGAAGAGGTATGGTACGGAAAGAAGAAGAATGCATCTAAAGCAGAGTATACTGAAATTCAGTCTATTGCTAATTCAATTCCTTTCTTTTCGACATCGCATTCCCTTATTCCCGCGAGTCAACTACCCCGCTCCTTGCTTGGATAAATGCAACAACCATTCCATTCCGTTCTATTGACCACGCTTACTTACGCTTAGCTACTGTGACGCGGGAATCAAGGCAGGCAGCTAAAGGACTACTTGACCACCAGAGCTAAAACTCCAGGAGATATTCTCTATAGAACGGAGTTCCCTGGTTACTTGCTCTCCAAACCTCCTGAACAACAGGTCCCACCCGCGCTGCTTGCCTGCTTGTTCTGCCCTCGCTTCCACATCTACTTAGCTTCGTTGCCTGCTCCCCGGGGAAAGCTTTCATGTAATAAACAGGTAAAGCTCCCCGGTTAAGGAGAGTTAGGTTCTCTATATTATTAGAAAGCTAGCTATCAAAGAACTAGAGCATCACTCACTACAGGCAAATAGGAAAAGCCAGCCCACGCTTTAGCTAATGAGGCAGGCAAGCTACCTAGTGTTCCAAAGCTAAAAGAAAAGGTAGTTCGCATCTCGTTATCATAACGGCTTCTACATATAAGTAGTTTGCCAATCGGTAGTTACAGCCGGGACCGGGCTTCGTTTGGTATAAGAGAATGAATGCAGTGTTGATGGAAGACACTCCCCTTCCAAGAGAGAGTTCTCCCATAGGAGAGAGCAAGGCTTTTTCCTTCAACACATAATCCCTCGGTCACTTCCTCCCTCGAAAGCTAACAACAGCGGATAAGAGAACTGCTTGTGAAAGAAGACTTGTTCGCAGCTAAAGAGACAGAGGACAAGATCAATAGTAGAAGCAGGTCCATGCCCTGCTTCTTGTTTGCCGGGTCTTTCTCGCTTTGAGCCTGGTCTGGTAAGTAAGGACTTTGCCTGGTATTGACTGATTGCGATTGCATCTTGTCTGCTATTTTATTTAAAGATAGAAAGATTCGACGGCCAGTAGCTTTTCCGTTTTCGGGCATAAGAAACAATAGTTGAGAGAGAAAGAACTTCCGCCGAGGCTAATTCAATTCACGATTGTTGAATCAGCCGTGATTGCTAACGTCTGTAATTTAAAGAGAGTGCCCCCATCCCATGGGGGATAAGCTCTTCCTTCTCTCTGTCCTGTGCGTGCTATTTATGAAGACCTTGCTATCTCTAAATTCTTTCACTACTCTTTCTCTTGGCAAAGTCCTCCCACTAGTTCTAGAATTCATTCCTCTCCGTTTGCAGCTATTGATGCGTCCGCTGCTAGTTCACGGGAGCTCGCTAGGGCTATTTGAACTAATAAGAATCTGTTAGAGTGGGCAAGCAAAGAAGAATCGGAATCATTGCCCGAAAGCAAAGCAAGGGAATCAACGATCTACGGTGAATTCGATTTCACGATGAGAGAGATTGGAACAGCATCCAATCCTGATTTTCACTCTTTCGAGATCGAAGAATAGCCTAGTGCCTATAGTCTAGTAAAGTAGCCAAGCTAGGGATGAGACTCACCTTGCCAACGGAGATGGCGAGAAGAAAGGATCACGACCAAATCGACTCGGAACTCTTGTTTAGCAGTGAACGAATCCGATCTTTGCTTTGAGGGAAGCAAGCTAAAGGTGGGCTAAGGGAAGGAATTCAAAGCCTATAAGGAAGGCATGAGACTCGGATCTAGGATCAAAAGACTGACTGAAGCCGAGAGAGATGGGCCCCATGTCAATCGAGTGGAGGTTGAAGTCCCAGAAAGAGACCGCCGTGCAGGAAGCGGCGATAGCAAAGATTACCTTCACTCATGACAATATGCTCATGGAAGGGAAGCCATGAAGCTAAAGGGAAAGGGAAGACTTCCATTTGTTGGGTAGGTCTAGGGCAAAGGAAAGAGAGGTGTGGCTAAGGAAGGGTGAGGCGACGGGTTTGGACTCTTTCCCATCGACTTGACCGGCAGAAGTCTACGATCCTCCAAACTAAAGCCGTCGAAACGGCACTCAACCGAAGCCCTTTCCCCTAACCTACAAGAAGGACCGAAGGGAGGCTAGGCCTTCCCGAAGATCAACTTGACCAAGGTAGAAAGATTGCCCGAGGTAGGGCGGAGAGTTAAGGTGGTTAGACAGCGGGAGAGGAAAGAGTACCGAGTACGAGAGTCAGTTAGTTGCTAACCGAAAGAGAAGGGAATTGAAGAATTGAATCCCATTTGGTTTGGTTGCTAGCGAGTGAGGGAATCGCAGATGGGCTTATGACCTAGAAGCTGACCTCGAAGCTCCAGCTTACTTCGCTTCGGTCCCTAAGCAACTACCTTCTTATGGCCTCGGAGAAAGCCAATATGGCATGTCTATTTGAAAACAATGGGATGATCAGAACGTGAACTCTGATAATAGGGGTATACAAGTTAACCACCTAGAATCGATCCATGACCGCTAAACTAAAGGAGTCCTTTACCAAACCGTCTTTACCCGCCTCAACCGATCTTAGCTCGGACATGCGCCAATACTGACTCCTTTCCCTGGGACAGCTAATCAAAACTAATACGGCGGGAATCCCTTATCTTTGAGACTACCCTTAGGACTCTATAAAGTCATTTAACAGCAGAACCCTCACACGAGAGCCAAAAAGAAGGCTTTCATTAAGAGAATTCGCCCATACAATAGAACAAGGAGAGCAATCAACGCTATGGCTACTTTAGGACTATTCCCGCCTTAGGACCCCTACTGTGACAACAGCTACTACGCATCCCACATCATAAAATGCTATCGACGAAACAAACCTTTATCAAGCATATCACCATGACCTGGTACAGAACCAATCTTCACTTTTCGACATCCGTAACGGATTAAGAAAAGCGTTCTAACGGCAGTTACACAGCCCCTGAATCTCTTAGAGAACTGTAAGTGAAAGAAGGAAGGGTACTTAGTAGCTGGGAATGCGGCTAGCTCAGCTAGTTTACTTACTTGTTTGTACTCCCATCTGAAATACTACTTGAAGTCCATATTCAACTCAAACAAGAAGCAAGCTACCTAGCTCGTTTACCCTAAGTCGATCGGGGGAGCCTTATTCAAATCAACTACAATAAAAAGAAGGCATAGGCAATCCGAAAATGATGTGTAGTTGAGTGAAGAATTGGCTTTAGGAAGAAGAGAGCGATGGGTAAATATGTGGTAGGACTTTTCTGGCAAAGAGTGAGTTTCCGGGGTAAGGGAATGAGTTTCCAAAGAATATGAAAGGAAAGGATCATTGAACAAGCTTTGAAGATCTAAAAGCTACTGGCTGCACCTGGTCTTGATGTAACCAGTCCGCGGGAATTAGAATCATTGTTGGGCGCATTAAGATTTTCTTTCCCATTACTCTGTCTCGTAGGACATTTCTATGTAGCAAGAAGCTCTGTTCAATCAATCTCATAGGGAACTGAAGCAAGAAGAACTATCGATTAGGCATAGAAGTCAAACTGGAATGAGACCTTCTGGGTTAAGCGATTGAAGTAAGAAAGTCAAGCTTTTGCCAGAGGATGAGTCTTTCAAGTATCGGCAGCATTCCCTTTATCAAAGTATAGTACGCTAAGGAAGGTTTTCTTATAATATATAATATATAAAAAAAGGGGAAGAAAGATTTTGACTCGACTGATCTTCAGATTGAGAAGAATCTCAGTTTGTTTACTGATTCTATCATCCTGAGAGAGAAGTTAAGGCATAACTTCCTGGATCACTCGCCGAGCCGACTAGACTACCACAAAATACGAGGGTGAGATTTTATGTGCATTCGGATTTCGGTCACCCGAGAAGGGCTCTAGTCCTGTCTGCAGAACGGTCCCTGAAATGAGTTGGAAAGGAGTGGAACGTCAAGTGAAGACCAAAAGAGTAAGGCGCTCGCCTCCTCCCTAAACGATAGGCCAAGGGTGCTGCTCTGCTCCGTATCTCTCTCCTGGGGAACCTTCCACCCTGTCTTTTTATCCCGACGGGGGCATAGCTAGCTTCTTTTTGGTTAGCGTAGGGATGTCTATTCAAGGATTCGAAGCTTTATACGGTTTCTACCTGCAGTCTGATTCCGTTGAGTCAAGATCCCCGGTAGCCTTGAGTGAATGACCTAAGCAACGGGTAGATGTATGGTTGGTCCACGCCCCCTTGATGCATTCCGTAATCCGTTACTGGATAGCCCGCCCATTTCCTCTCAGACAAGCACGTAACTATCTCCAGTCGGGCTAGCGGCTCTATCTTCTACTGATATCGAGCTAGGTCCAGATAGCTAAATTTATTGTATTACCATTTCTGGACGTTTCTACGGTTTATGGTCCGGGATGCAAAGACATCCTATCGATCGATTTATCTATAGCTTTTTGCCCTCTCAGCCGAGATCGGTAAGATTTAGATTGGAAGATTGGGTGAAGCCTAGCTTCTTTCTTTCTTTCTTGCCTCTGCCAAAACCAATAGGAATCGGAGCTCCTTATGAGTAGAATGAGGAGGGTGCAGACCGATTCTAGCTTTCACAGATGCCCGGTATCTTCCGGAGCTGTAGTCTTTACACACTAAGTAAGCAAGCTTTGGTTGGCTCTATTAACTCAAGATATCCATCATCCCCGGAGTAGGCGCTATACTAATTTAGGGATCGAAGCCCTCCTGAGGAATAGGTTTAATTGTTTAATGTGATAAATCGCCGAGGTTATGAAAGGCGCTCGACCAAGATTGAAACAGCCAAGAACAACGAAAACCTTTCAAGCGGACAAAAGCTTTTTAAACCCAGATGATTCCACCAAATCTAATCCGGGGGATAGCAACCAAAGAAAACCGTTCGCAAGGCTAGCGCCCGAGGCCTGCAAGTTACCAAACAAGATGTTTGCCCATCGCCTTCACCGTCCTACTAATAAAAGAGCTGGGGTGCTTATCGAATTGTTGCTTTGTCGCCCCGGGGGAATTTAATCCGTCCTACCTTCAATCGTTTGGAAGGTGGGCTAGAGGTAGGTATTACTACTGACAGGGTGTAAGCCAGGGATGGGAGGAACAGAGGAAATAGCTTGGGGATACCTAACTACAAGAATAGGACATCCGGAACTGGGGACTTCAAAGCTTAGATCTATGATTGCTGCGGAAGCGTCTACAACCGCCGGTAACATCTTCAGCATCTGTAGAAAGGGGAGGTGCTTTAGGAAAGGAGACCGCGGAATAAGCGTTAGCAAGAGACATTGAATCGAACTTCTTTTTCCTTGGCGGAGAAAGCTTCTTCTCGCCCCAGAGTCCCGAGAAGAAGCTTTTCCCGCATTCCTGTTGATGCAGAGATCAGACGAGAAGGCCCATCTCTTTACTAGAATCCGATGTGATAGAAGGAGCTGCTCTAGCTTAAGCTTAAGTCGATTCTTACTTAATAGAATAGCCGAACGAATTAGCCATAGAGCTCATCCCCGGTTAACTAGTTGATGATTTCTTGATGGTTGACTGCTATATCTTAATTAGAGAATCGACTGGTCACTCATGCTTGAAAGAAAAAGAATAAGCGATGCCATTGAATCTGTTAGGGGAAGGCTAGAAGAGAGTAGCTCATGACCTCGGGGGAGAAGGAAAGGAGCTCTTGTCTCTTCTTTCATAAGCTCCTCTTCCTCTCCGCGACTCGTAACGAATGCTTTAATGTGAATGGTATCGTTATCGTATATGTATATAAAGTAGTTGATCCCGGCGAAAGGGAAATTATGTTCAAAAACAGGGATCCTTAGTCTTGAATATGACTGCATGGGTTTACTTTCTTTCTAAGAGTTAGCGGGCGAAGGGTAAATGATTGAATTTAGGAATCCAACATCCTCAGTGGAAGAAGCCAAGTCAGTAGCGAAGAGGGGATTGATTTGAACAAATAAAGTAGTGCTTTCTAGTTACCGCACCGTGGGAGCAGATAGATTCAGTGGTGATCTGACTTTCTTTCTTCTTTTCTTACCAGAGTGAGTCGCGGATGTATAGAAAGGCTATTCCCTTTTTCTTTTAGTGATAGCACAGGTGAGACCTAAGATAATAGACTAGCTTCACTAAGTCTATTCTATTCCCAGTCGCAAGAAAAAAGCATTCCTTCTTCATTTGACCTCCGACTGGAACCTTCGACTAGTTTGGGGGAGTTCAGTGAGCCAATCAATCATAATCAAAAATCTAAGTATGCCCTAACTCTTTCTCCAGAACCCTTCTTAGGACTAGGACCATGGGTAGCTTTTGTTAAGATCTTCCCCGCTGCTTGACTTTGCACAATAATAAGCTTTTGACATGTTCACAAATCCGATGCCTCGAAAAGTGAGTGAAGGAACCCGAGGGGTCAATAGGAATTGTCTCTACTCTATCACCTTAAGGTTAAGAAGCATGAGACTGAAGAAGTTAGGCATCCGTAGCAAAGGAAGCAGTCCCATGCCGTCAGGGCCTTTTCTTCTCACTTTATCGATGGAAAGAATAGGCTTGGGCTTCTCCAAGCTCCCTCCTAGAACGGCAATTGGGCTGCAGTTCTGCCTTTCCTTAGAAGAAATATCGTAGCGTAATTTATGAAGTAGAAGTCAGACATACTAGGATTCTTAAATCCGTTGATTGAATGTCTATCACACTTTAACATCCTAGGAAGTTTGAACTCTTGTTTCATACCATCTCTAATAAGTGCATTTCCCCTGAATCAAGAAATCCCAACATCTCTCGAGAAGAGGAATAAGACTTGATTTTTCATAACGTGGGCAATCCCTCAATAAAGCTCAGACTCCTAAAGACCGTCACAAAACTGACAACTGGGAGAGTCTGCCAATTGTCGCTTGAATCTGTTGCCGTTAGTCAATAACCTGCCATGCACGACTAACCAAAGGAATGATCTGATCCGTTGAGAGCCATCCCATTTACAGACTAAGCGACAAAGCCTGTCCTCTGGAGTAAAAAAACTCTTCGCACACTAGACTTAACGGAGAAAGCAAAGCACCATTGGATGTGTGTTTCCAGGCCACTCAGTCTTGAACAGCCCCACATTTGGGCGGGACCGTGGCTGCTATCTTCATGACAACAGAAGCAGGCAGAAGATGAGCGAAATCCTCCCATTTCCATTGCCTATCACCCAAGAGACACCCTCCAACACCTTAGGCCAGACTTTTCACCTTCCACAGGGGAGAGTCCTGGCTTCTAGCTTTGATGGAAGGGACAAGGTCATATGTTCTCACATACTTTCCCCGCAACACCACGACCCAAAAACTCTCTGGCTCATGAATTACACCCCACCCCAATTTCATGAGAAGGGCTTCATTGGTGATTGATATCTTGCGAATTCCAAACAGGTTCCAAGGCCCTCGAAATTGATATCGTACCCGTTTTGAACGGATAGGGTTTAGCTGCGATTTTCTCTATTGTTGCTTGCTATTCGAAGAATAGATCTGTGCTCAGCTGGATTCGTTGGACCACTTTCTTATTCATCTGATGGGAGGTTTGTCAGTCTGGTTCGAATCAAGGAACGGAATCCGGTTCTACAGGGCCAAGAAAGAAAAGCCTTTCCAGCTAGACGACGGCATTCCAAGAAGGAACTTCCCCTTCCTATGGTACGGTCCCCTATTGATGAATCACTCGAAAGTGAAAGAAAGGAAGAAGAATTTGAAATTCTCTACTTGGTGCAGTACGCCATCGAATGTTGCGGGACGGAGCCAGATTTTACACGTCTTCGAAAAAACGTCGGGTAAGTCATTGGGGCCTGCGCCAACTACGTGGGACCGACATCCGGCCGTACAAGCTTGGAGGTCCTGGGCTGAAATGAAAAAAAGCACCTTACTCTTGCGTTCTTTTCACGATTTCGGGAAGACCAAGGCCGTAGGCTCGCACGCTGGCAGCAAGGAGAGAGGACTGCGTCTTATATCTTATATAAAGAAATAGAAGAATGAGGCCGGAAGCAGGATTCGCAGGAGATATAATTGCATTGGGGAGAGGCCTATCTGCAGTTGTCGACTCTGAACGAATGGTTGGGTTTTTGCGAAGAAGAGGTGGTAACTATTATAAAGAATCAGATCTCGTTACAGTTAGGAAAGCAGGAAAGCCAGTCAAGTGGACGCTTCCTCTCCAAGCAAGAGACGGCACGGCTTTTTGGCTGAGGGTTGGTGGGTGGTGTGGCTTGCTGCTCTCGGAAAGACTTAATAAGCCATAAGAAGAATTACAAAGCCAATACGCAGCTACTCTGATTCCGTTATTCGGATTACGACTATTGCGATTTCTGCTCCTGCTGGCTAGTCAAGCTAAAAAGAAGAGGTGCTATTGCCGGAAGAGATACGCTTGCTCTCTAAGACAGAGAAAATAATATAGAAAAGGAAGCAGAAGGAAGTTGCGCGGTTCAGTCTAACTAAAGTTCCTGCGCCAGAAGCTACAGCTACCTTTCAAAAAAAAAGCTGCTACATCCGCTCTTTACATTCGTACAGTTGTACTTTAAGCTTATAAACAGAAAGCTGCTTCTGTATCGGTTGGGGAGATGATTGTGCCGATTCTTCAGTTTCGATTCTTTTCAAGAGACGAGACGACATCTCATAGTTTACTGCTTTTCGAAAAGCCAATGGAGTCGCTTCTAGGTCAGAAAGTAGGGCAATGGTCTCTGCCTTTGTCCAGGGAGGTTGTGGCTTTCCCCCATTGCCCTGACTCAAAAGCTTCTTTCTTTCGAGGATCGATTGGAGATGGCTAAAGAAAGGTCCTAAAAAAAATTTAGGGAAATACGTCCCTAGAGCAAAGCTAAGAAAGAAGAGAGAGAAATTACAGGAAATAAGCCAAGGATGAACATGAACATGACGAGGTCCTTATTTAAACCAGAAAGTTAGGGAACAAGAAGAACAACAACACGGGTAAGGGAAAAGGCCTTACTAATATATACATACGGGGTTTTCCTTATTATAACTTCTAACTAAGTCTTGTAAAGTGGTATTTGGTTGCTTGCCCCTTTATTAAAAAGGTTAAGTAAAGTGAAGCTTTCGAGCCCCTTCCATGGCTTTCTTGGTCGGACCAACCCAACCATCTGCAACATCTGATGTCTCCAGTGAAAGTTCTTCCTCCATTCCGGCTAGGGTGGGGAGGGGATTCCTGCTGCTACAGTTGGAGTTGACGGTCCTAGTTCTGTTACAGTAAGAGCTGTTGCTGGAAGAACCAGTGCTAGTGACTAGACTGTTGGAGGAGGCTGTTAGAAATGTTCACGTAGAAGCTCCTCTTTCATCTGCTGGTATAGATGAAGCTCTTGGGATCTTATCCGCTTCGGAGGTTGAAGGAGGTTAATCTATAAGGGAATCAGCTGGTATTGAATCTTCCTCTATCCCTTTACTTTTCATTTCCTGGACATCTGATATTCTTTTTTAAACAAGGATCTGACGTGATTCAATATCAATTATCAATAGAAACTTCACTTCTTTCTACCCAAATGAAAATCAAACTTTTTTTAGCTTTCATCTAGGCCTTTCAGGAAGGAAGTCAGGCACTCATCTCAGGGACATGCCCTGAACTTTAGCTTGAGCCCTTCCAGTAGTCTTTGCTTTGTGAATGGAATGAATTTGTAGTGTTGAAAGGTGGAGCAGATCTTGGTCTTATGGACTGGCTTTCTAACCATCCTGAATATTGACCCCCACGATTCTTTCTCTCTCAAACTTGACCTTACCTTCTTTCCAAGGCTAACATGACGGTATGCAAGCCCTGCTCTACCCCAATTTCAGCTGGTTTTCAACTGGATGGGGATCTTCGATCCTACAGGATGGTGGTCTCCAATACTTGACACTCACCCGACCCTACATTTGATGTGAATTAGGTCTTTCAACATATTCATCTCCCACGAAGAACGACTCATCGCTGTCAAGCGGATTCTTCGCTTTCTCAAAGGCACACTCATGGGTTAACCATCCCTCCCATTTCCTTTTCTGATGCTAATTGGGCTGGAAACCCAGATGATCGTCGCTTCACAACTGGATCCTGGGCTCCTATCATAGTGCACGAAGAATTCTCACGCTCTAGTACCGAAGCTGAATACCGGGACCTCGCTAGCACAGCTACTGAACTGATATGGCTCCATTACGGATTTCGTGATCTTGATATTCACATCAAGGATCCCCAACTACTTAACTGTTACAATATGAGTGCCACTTACCTTGCTGCTAACCCAGTGTTCCATGCTCGTACCAGGGATAGATTTCCACTTGACTTTGCTTTGCGACGTGGGGTCAAGGCCTTAACAATCGATCTCAAACCACATCTACTCATAGTATTGGTTCCTCATTTTAGTCTGTGAAATCAGACTCTTTTGAACATCGAAAACAAACAAGAGAAAGGAGCTACATGCAACTACAAAAGGAAAGAAGAGAGCTCACATCTAATTCTTATCTAGCCTAGCTTGTTCTAACCTTCAGGCAAAGACCTTGAGAGATCTCATTAGTTCTTTTCTGTCCTAGATTGCTCTAACCTTGAAGAGGAAGAACTTACAGTGAGGTAAGGAAGTTCAAGGTAAGTCCTCACACTAGGATCTACTCAGCTCTTAGCCTAGCAAGAGGAAAGCAACAAGAACTGATCGATAGAATCTATTCTTATATGGCCTAGCTTGCTCTAACCTTCCAGTCAACAAGGATAAAGTAGCAGATATTACATTCCAGAAACTAACCTTCCTAAAAGGAAAGATATTTGAATGTGTTAAGCATATAACAACTAGACTTTATAAAGATAAAGGCAGCTGCAGGCTGCTCCTAGCGCGTCATCGGACTGCCAGTGAATAGCACCCTTTACACGATAACAAGAAAGATGAATTAATCGTTCCTGCATGAACGTGTTGCATCAAAACTTCCCTCTTAAAAGGATAAAAGGACTATCTTCCTCCCTTACTCAAGTAGTAATAACAGGGCCTTAACACAAAAAAAAGAATGAAAGGTGCAGATAATAAGGCCATTCATCTTAACATCAAGCGTGTTGCCTCTACTGATCAAGTGGCAGATATAAATGGCTCTGCTGCAATGAGAGCAAGGGCAGCACCAGGAAAGGGGATTCACTCACCTGCTTGTGATAGTTGGAAGGAACGCTAGCTATATGCTTAACACATGCAAATCGAAGTTCCAATCGAAGGCACTTTGCTGTGACCGAGGAAGGCTAGTCAGAAGGACCAACGACTACTTACTTTTACAAAACCAGTGAGGACTGAGGGCGAACCCCGACTCTACGGTTGAAAGAGTAGGTGGTGCTGCGTCTTTATGCTTCTTTCTTTTGCTGCTGATCTCACATCGAGAACAGCTCCTTCTTGTTCAGGCAGATGATCCTCCGATTCCGAGAAATCGGTAAAGCGGGAGGCCCCTCGACTCACCTCTCTATCTATAAAAACCCCTCCCCAGAGGAGAGCTGAAGCTCCAGGATGAGTATGTCCTGGATTCCCGGATTCATTCTCGTCCTGATCTACCATAGAATTTTCGGAATCTACAAAAACATTCTAGGAGAGGGCTCGTAATGATCTTTGAGAAGATCAAAAGGTGCTGAAGTGGCAGGATAGGGATGGGATCTTTAGGTTTTTGTGAAAGGGATGCTCTTATCATGTTATTGCTGAAAAGAAAAACCGAATTCCTCTATTTGATGTCGATTCATCCACACTTCCATTCCTTGTAGAGGAAGGCTAACTGCTTGCTGGCTGGGAGCTGTATGAGCGGTAACGTCCACGTACGGTTCCGTGAGAAGGGCGGTGGACAGAAATGGCCTTGTTGTACCTCACTCTCGTCTTCAATGGGGTCTGCTCTTTTTTTTTTGGGAGAGTATGCCAATATGATCTTAATGAGGTGCGGGGCTTTGCATCTGACATTCGTTGGGCTTCCCTCTTCGGGAGCCTGCGTCCCGGCGTTTTTGTGCAATAAACCCCTCAGGCTGAAGACTAGTGGTAGGTGGTCCCGCGGAGCTTTCGGAGAAGGGTAGCCTAGTGTGTAAGCACAGCAATGAACCGCGGCGAACCCTCAGACGACCTATCTAAGATTAGGGGGGAGATCCTCAGTAGTGGTGACCCTTTCACTTTCCACGGACTGACACATGTACCGAATGCTCATACGGGAAAGTTCTGGCTCTGAGAAATCCTTTCTTTCTCGTCCACTCAGGGGGGGGCGGACACACCTGCGCGGATTACAGGTGACGGTTACAAGAATGGCGGGGAAGTGAACAGTACCCGACGACATTCAGGGATGAATGTAGACCCATCGGGCAGGGATAATCATTCTGGTCCTGGGAGATTCTCAAGAACCAAAAAGACTGAGCTGAGGGAAGCCCTATGAGTCACTGAAACGACGGAATAAATAACCGTCGATCTATCAAAAAAAGAGGGAGCAAAAAAAGGGCTTTGCTCCCCTTTACAATAAAAGAAATGACGGGTTGAAGTTTAGACCGCTCACAGTAGTTCTACCTATAGAAAAGATCATGAAAGAGG